TCTATTCTAGTTACTTCGTTCTTTATTTCTACTTGTGCGAATCCTGAGGAAAATTATTGTGTTTCCACCGAGCTGAAACAATATGTCGATGGCTTTAGTAAACCAAAGTCATCGTTTAATTTTAATAGCTATTTCGCTTCAATCGCCCCTCAAAAAAAAATAGAAGATCTAGTTACGATTAGAAAAAAAATACTTTGAGTATCTCCTTCCATGGATTCTTTACTCATACTCATTCAATTGGAAGTCTTTATCCAACTCAAAAAAATTATGCTTCGCGATTCCATAATCCAATTTTTTTTTTTTCAATTTATAATTGACCCTTGGATACAAATCACGAGAATGTATATTCTTCCTCAAATTGTTTATTGAGAGGTAAAGGATTAAATCCTTTCTAAGAAATAAAGTTTTTAATCGGAATATGAATAAAACCGAAGGACCCCTTAACTATTTAAGTTGTTAATAGAACGAATCACACTTTTACCACTAAACTATACCCGCTACAATATGATTATTGTATATGAATGGACCATTTGTCGAACAAGAGGATCATACGTAATCAAGATAGTATCAAAACAAAATAATGAAATTAGAATCTTGACGTGTTTTTCGGGGGGAACTTGATGAGATAGGCAAAGGAAAGCCTTTTGAAATAATGAGTTATACCCTGGGTGAGTTATTTAGTGACAGGTGTGAGGTGTGGTCCGAAAGAACCATTGAAGTCAGAACATAAAAAGACATTTGCAAGAATCCACAGTTAGTTATATATATATTTTTTCTTCTAATCTAAATCGATAAAAGAAAAGTAAGAAAGAAAATAATAAGAAATGGCACTTATACCCTATAATATAGGAATAAAAACAGCCCCCATACGTATTGTCGTTGATTCAATGTATTTTTGTTTTAAAATCAGAGAAATAATTTCATTTATGATTCATTGGAACAAAACAACAAATGGTCTGGCTAGGTGCTGACCAGGGTACTAACCAGGCCAGGCCGGGGAATAAAAGAAGCTTTTGTACGAAATCAAAGAGGTATTCTTTACTTCTACTTTTGTGGGTATTCCTTTATCTAAATGTAATTCTAATTTTATTACTGAAAAACTGATAAAATGGGTATCTTTTGTATCTGTTATCTTTATTCTATAGATTATGGATACACATACAAAATCTATAGAATAAAGATAAATAAAGACTTTTTCTTTACTTAATGTATAACATAGTAATTATCCTTTGTTCAATTGGGAGAGATGGCTGAGTGGACTAAAGCGTCGGATTGCTAATCCGTTGTACGAGTTATTCGTACCGAGGGTTCGAATCCCTCTCTTTCCGTTTCTTATGATGACTCGAGATTTTCTTTCAAGTCATCATAAGAAAATTAAGAAATCAAGCAACAAAAAATCCCTTATTTTTTTTTATTCCTCACGTCCAGGATTACGTCCTGGATCATTAGATAGGAATCCGAAGATGAAGAGAGAAACAAAGAATATCACCACTGTGTAAACGAAGAGTTTGAGAGTAAGCATTACAAAATCTCCAAGATAAGATCATTTTTGGTAAAAAGGGAATAGATTATCCATTTTTATACCACATATTCCATTTTGACACCAAACCAAGAAATAAAGTGGTTTCTATAAAAGAAAGGAATTTTCGGAAATTCTTTTGTAATTTGTAATAAGGCTCTTTCGGTATGAAAATTATCTTTCATGCGCACAATTAGTTATTGCGGGGACCCTACGATTATGATAGGGTCCTTGTTCACTGGAAGTAGAAGGTCAGAATGAGTAAATGCGGTGATCTGGATTCATCGCGCTTATCCAAGAATTTTCATGTTTGAATTGAGGGTTCATAATGTAAGACTTATCTGATCTTATCAATTGATTTTTAGAATCTTTTTTTTTGAATAAATCATGAATGTTTGTAGCACAGTATTAAGGATCTCATCGAAAACTTACAGCAGCTTGCCAAACAAAGGCTAAGAGAAAAAAGAACAAAGGTATGACTGGCATAACATCTACGATTGGATTGAAAAAAGCGTAAGCCTCGGGCAATTTGGCAAAGAAAAAATGACTCGAATGAAGTATAGAATTAAGATAGATACAGATCAAATTAAAGATATTAAGCATAACAAATGTTTCATTCTTGGAGATAATTGTATTTTGATTGAGTTATCGGTATAAGGTAAAAATAAAGAAAGTGAAAATAGACCAAAAAATCCTTCTTTTTCTTTGACTAACCCAATCAAAAATCCTTAAATTCTCAAACGAAAATAGAAGGAATCATACTTTCATACAATATCTTAATTGAATTATATGTAATGATCAATAAATTAAGTTAAATTTTACAACTACACGTGTTAAATCTTAGCAACACTCGAACGGATTCCATAGATATTTGGGCGGGAATTGACGAACAACCAATACCTATATTAGTGTTTATTAGTGTTGAATAGAAATCTAAATGGGGCGTGGCCAAGTGGTAAGGCAACGGGTTTTGGTCCCGCGACTCGGAGGTTCGAATCCTTCCGTCCCAGGGCCCTCCAATTCTATCAGAATAAAGATTTTTTTGTTCTATTTAAAATCTTCTGTTTAAGAGTGTAATGTTTATTTAATAGTTCCTTGTTTCCGATTTCTAATGATTCATAAAAGAAGAATATCTTTTACTTTTTTTCTCATAAAACGAATTGAGTGCCGATGACATACAGAATAAATTTGTGATCCGGGTGGGATAGTAATATGGATTAATGTATAATTAAAAAAGAAAACAGGACGGGCTGTCCTGTGTATGCACGGCTTGCTCAACTTCATATTGAAGTTAGTTACTTAGAAAACTTTACATCCTATAATTCATTTAATTGAATTATCAATGCAATGCTGCATTCTGAATCGAAATGCGAAAATCCCCATATTCCTTAATTTCTTTTATATTTAGATTCTTTGATCTCTAAAGAAAAAAATGGGGTAACTAATTCTATGTTTGATGCTGAATTCTGAACAGTAGGAAGTTCTTGTCTTGGTACTAATTTAATTACATCACTGGGATGAAGGCTCCAAAAACTTGTTTGGGATAAAAATAGGAACAAAACAAGTAAAAAAAAAGTATGCAACTGTTTGTCTTTTCGCTTATACAAGATTGTCCAGCATACTGTAAGCACATCCTTTTTTTATCTATCTAGCTGGGTGAAATCATTGATGATTCAATTGGGTTTTTACGGGAAAACTTGATTCAAATAAATGATAATGATGTCGAAGTAGTACATTTTTAAAATTAAAAAATTTTAATCACTCTCCTTGGTATTCGAAGAAGTGTGAAATTTCGAAATCTATTCCTATCGAGCAACTTCCCCCTCCCCGGTCATTGGACTAGCCTATTTGGTTAATGAGTATATTCATTCTGTTCCGGTATTGGAAACCCGATTAAAGACCCTTCTTTAGTTTTAGTTTAATTGTTCGATAAAAAAAAAAAGAATTGGATTTTTCATGATTGATCTGTCTTGAACAATCTGTTGACGATGCAGATTGAAAGAAGAATTCGTTTATTTGTATTCTTTATAAATTGTTTAATTCATAATTTATATGTAATATGGGGTTAATAAACTTATATATGTAATATGGGGTTAATAAACTTAAATTCTTGTTGAGACTTCTCCAGAAAAAATACCCATACATAATAAAAAAATAAAGTTCTGTATTATTATGTATGTATCGATTGAGCCAATGATTATTCATGATTCCATATTGAATCAATTCCATACCGGTTCCAAACTAGAGGAATGTTATGGTAAAACTTCGTTTAAAACGATGTGGTAGAAAGCAACGTGCGACTTGAAGGACATGATCGGTTGTGGATTCTTACATCCACCATTTTTTATATAGGAATTATGAGGTGCTCTTGGCTCGACATAGTTTGTTCTGTTCTACTAGAACCCCCATTTGGTTGGGTTGTGAGTTAAAGTAAATGGTACACGATGGAGCTCGAGCAGAAAAGATGAATTTCTCAGAGGTAAGGATCTAGGGTTAATGTCAATCAATAAGTTGGAACAACTTCGTAAGCATATCTTCGATATAGAAATGGAAAAGATTCCATTCTAACAAAATTTCCTTTTGGATTTGAAACTTTTGTTGAAATTGGGAAAACTATTTCGACCAAAAGTGTATCACACGGGAATCAACCATTCATATGATTTTTCGATAGTCAATAAATCACAAAAGGTATGTTGCTGCCATTTTGAAATGATTAAGGATCACCGAAGTAATGTCTAAACCCAATGATTCAAAAACAAAGATAAACGATCTTGGAACAAGAAAACGCCATTTTCAATTGTCTCAACAACTTGAGCAGAATAAAATAAGGAATAACAAAATGGATTCTAAAATGAGACAAAAAAATGGGTTAAAGACAGCTCAATAAATTAAATGCTAAGGACTCAAGATTTTCCTTTGAACTCTTTGAGAATTATCCTATCCAACTTGAGTTATAAGTACGAATGATTTTATTCTTTTCGGTTTTTTCGGGAAGTGAAGAATAAAAAAATGAATAAAATCTAAAATCATAGTTTAATTGAATTTATGATTTTATGAATCCATTTGCCACTCTAGTTATATATTATGACATAAATTAGAATCATTCTTTCTCGAGCCGTACGAGGAGAAAGCCTCCTATACGTTTCTAAGGGGGGAATTGTTGATCTATATCTATCCCACTGAGCCATCTATCGAATCGTTGCAATTGATGTTCGGTCTCGAAGAGAAGGAAGAGATCTTCGGAAAGTGGGTTTTTACGATCCAATAAAGAATCAAACCTATTCAAATGTTCCTGCTATTCTATATTTCCTTGAAAAAGGCGCTCAACCTACGGGAACCGTCCATGATATTTCAAAGAAGGCAGAGATATTTAAGGAACTTCGCTTAATTACACGAAATCCAAAATAAATAAAATAATAAATAGAAAAAAAATGAAAATGAGGAATTTAATTATTTATATTTTAATTATTTATATAAAATATAAAATAAATAACTAAAAAATGGATTTATTATATGATATGCAATATGAGAGATGATCTGAGAGGGGTAGAAAGGAGGTTGTTTAAATATCTGAACTAACCGAATAAAAAAATTATGGGATTATCCTCAATCGGGTGGTTTTTGGTGTGGTGATACTCCACTAAAAAAAATGGGACGAGCTTGCTTATTTTAGTTTTATGGATATTCAATAAACCCGAGATTTTCTTCTTCCTTATTTCTTTTTTTCTATTTAATACACTTTATTATCTATGTAATGTAATGAATGTAATCCAGGTTATCTATGAAGTGCCAATCCAACACAAGTCCTTATTATTATTTGATTTGAATTTTTTGTTTCTTCTCAACGTTCATATTGACAATAGTGTATTGAACAAATATAATTGATCGTGGATAAATAGATCCATTTATCCCCGCCCTATAAGCTTTTTTACTTTATGTAAGTGATGGGTTCCTTGGATTCGATTGAAACAAGTCTCTTCTGAATAAACAAAAAAAAAAAAGAAAAAAAAAGAAAAAAGGGCGATCCATACATAATTTTATATATATTTTTCTTTATCTGGCTGGGAATTTCTTATATTTTAATTAGATCTGTTCATTTAAAAAAATATTTTTTTGCTGGGGTTGTGCAATCCAATCTCTTTTTTTTATTCCGATCGTATCTACACACCATAATTCCATTTTTGGGTTGCTAACTCAACGGTAGAGTACTCGGCTTTTAAGTGCGGCTAGAATTTTTTACACATTTGGATGAAGCAACGGATTCGTCCATACCGCTGGTAGAAGTTTGTAAGACCACGACTGATCCTGAGAGGGAACGAATGGAAAAAACAGCATGTCGTATCAATAAATAACTCTAAGATAAGAGTACTTAATCCTTACGAGATCGGTACAAAATATTCTTTGTAATTCTTAGAGCGGCACAAAAAATAAATTCATGGTTGGATCAAGTGAATAAATGGATAGAGCCGAAAGGTTCAAATTATTGGGAAACAAAAAAAGCAACGAGCTTCTGTTCTTAAATTAGAATAATTCCCGATCTAATTATACGTTAGAAATATATTAGTCCCTGGTGCGGGAAAAGGTTATGAAATAACCTTAAATAATAAGTGGATTCGCCACTTTTTTTATGAATCCTAACTATTAAATATATCCCTGAGTGGAGACAAATGTGTAGAAGAAACAGTATATTGAGAAACATAATCTAAAGTCAAAAGAGCGATCGGGTTGCAAAAATAAAGGATTTCTAACCATCTCGGTATCTTATAACGAACAAAAATGGGATGGGATGGAAAAAGAGAGAATCCGTGGATTAATCATCTACAAGGTATGTATTCTTTTCTTACTATATGACTTTGATACCTTGTTTTGACTGTATCGTACTATGTATCATTTGATGGCCCAAGAAATCCCCTGCTTTAGTTTAAATCGAATTAAAAATGGAGGAATTACAAGGATATTTAAAGATAGATAGATCTAGAGAACGAGACTTCCTATATCCACTTCTCTTTCAGGAATACATTTATGCACTTGCTCATGATCATGGGTTAAATAAATCGATTCTTTATGAGCCTATGGAAAATTTAGGTTATGACAATAAATATAGTTCCCTAATTGTTAAACGTTTAATTATTCGAATGTATCAACAGAAACATTTTTTTTTTTTGGCTAATGATTCTAATCAAAATAAATTTGTTGGGCATAATAAAAATTTGGATTCTCAAATGATATCAGAGGGGTTTGCAGTCATTGTGGAAATTCCATTCTCACTGCGAGTAGTATCTTCCCTAGAAGGTACAGAAATAGCCAAATCTTTTAATTTACGATCAATTCATTCCATATTTCCCTTTTTAGAGGAAAAATTATCACATTTAAATCATGTATTAGATATACTAATACCCTATCCTATCCATCTGGAATTATTGGTTCAAACCCTTCGCTGTTGGATACAAGATGCCCCCTTTTTACACTTATTGAGATTCTTTCTCTACGAGTATCATAATTGGAATAGTCTTATTACTCAAAAAACGAAAATAAATTTCTTTTTTTCAAAAGATAATCAAAGATTATTCCTGTTCCTATATAATTTTTATGTATATGAATCGGAATCCATATTAGTTTTTCTCCGTAAACAATCTTCTCATTTACGATCAACATCTTCTAGAGCTTTTCTTGATCGAACACATTTTTATGGAAAAATAGAACATTTTTTAGTAGTTTTTCATAATGATTTTCATACCATCCCGTGGTTGTTCAAGGATCCTTTCATGCATTATTTCAGATATCAAGGAAAATCCATTATGTCTTCAAAAGGAACTCCCCTTCTGATGAAGAAATGGAAATATTACCTTGTAAATTTATGGGAATGTCGTTTTTACTTTTGGTCTCAACCGGATAGGATTCATATAAACCAATTATCCAATAATTTTCTTGATTTTCTGGGCTATCTTTCAAATGTACGACCAAATCCTTCAGTGGTAAGA